AATATCTCAAACAAATCCCGAAATTCAAAACTACCCGTTATCCAATAAAAACCCAAAATTCCTAATAATAAACCAAAATCCCCGACACGATTAGTTACAAACGCTTTTTGACAAGCATTCGCCGCACTAGGTCGTGTGAACCAAAAACCTATTAATAGATAAGAACACATTCCAACCAATTCCCAAAAAATATAAATTTGTATCAAATTAGAACTAGTAACTAATCCCAACATTGAAGTATTGGAAAAACTCATATAAGCAAAAAATCTCAAATATTCCTGATCATGAGACATATAATTATCACTATAAATAAGAACCATCATTCCAACAGTAGTGATTAATATTGACATAATAGAAGTAAGTGGATCAACCAAGCAGCCAAATTCTAAAGAAAAATCATTATTGATGGTCCAAGACCATACATATTGATAGACGGAATTGTGATTTATTTGCTGAATAGAAAAATGGGCTGAAAAAATCATAACTATACTTAACAATAAAACACTCGGAAAAGCCCACATACGTCGAAGATTTTTTGTTGCCGTTGGGAAAAGTAGAAGTCCTGCTCCAATTAACATCGGAACTGGAAGTGGAATGAAAGGTATAATCCATGAATATTTATATGTATATTCCATAAAAAAAAATAAAATATTTTTCTTAATTAATTGTTTCTGATTCACCGGTTCTTATTTGTTTTCTGTTGAAAGGGGTCAGTTAATAAATAATAAAAAAAAAATTAAGATAAGATATATAAAATAAAACTAAAATAAAATTTTCATTCTAATTATTACGTATTACAATAATTTATTTATATTTATAGAGCGAGGATAAATAATTACACCAAAAACAGTATTTGGTATGAATCATAAAGCGCATAACTTGATCAATAAAAACTATTTATTGTAATTCGGTTATTCAGAATCATTAAACAATTTGTTTTGTAACTAATTGATTGTCTTCCATTACAATAAAAGCTATTTGTAGTAAATGCTATGATATCCAACACTTTATTTTATGTAAAATAAAAAAAAAGGGCAAATAAAATGCCTTTATATAAATATAATAAAAAATTATGTATTTTGTATCCTTTAACAGATTAACTACTAGTCCCATTCGAATTTGAGAATTAAAGTTGGGTGTACTCTTTCTTCGAGTTTGACCAATTAAATTAATTAAAATTAATATAATAGAAAATTATTAAAGTTTTTTTAATCAAGCGAGAGAGGGGTTGGGTTATTAAACTTTTGATGTATTTTATTACATGTATAAATGTAACACGACGAAAATAGAAAGAAAACGAAACGCACAATCTTTTCTTTTTTGTTTGTATTGGATTTTTTTATTTTATCAACTTCAATCAATTCTATTCTTTGGCATAGGGGATTGTTGTTAGTAATATTTTATGCGATTTTTACACATCCCCCTTTTTTATGAAGGGAGTATAATTTAGATAATAAATAGATAGAGAACAGTAAAGAATTTTTTTTTTTTTGAACAATAGATGTCTTTCACATCCAACCGAAGAACCTATTATAATTTAATTTTTTAATGGCAGTTCCAAAAAAACGCACCTCTATTTCAAAAAAACGGATTCGTAAAAATATTTGGAAAAGGAAGGGATATCGGGCAGCATTGAAAGCTTTTTCGTTAGCGAAATCTCTTTCTACGGGGAGTTCTAAAAGTTTTTTTTGTGTAACAAATAAATAATAGTAATCAAACAATACAATAAATAATCTGAATCGGTCGAATTAGAAAAGTAATCTAATTTTGTTTCTAATTTTTTTATAAGATTTATAAGTTATAAGAATTATAATTAACATCATAATAGTAAAATAATATAAATTTATATATAATTATTTTTATATAAAATAATTTATATATAATAAATATATAATAAATAAATAAATAAAAAAATATATAATAAATAAATAAATAAAAATAAATATATATAAATAAATAAAAATAATAAAAATAATAAAAATAAATAAAAATAATTAGTTTCATAATGTTTTAATTTAGAAGGCGTCTTTTTTCTTTCGTTTCTGATATAGATAAGAATTCTGTTGTCTACTTAATTCGAAAAATTAACGGTACTTTTTTGTTTGAAAAAAGGATAAATGCAAGCACAAGGGTTCACCTTTCGTTTTAGTATGTTTTATCATTTTCAGGATGGGGATTCTCACTTTCCCCATCGACTTGACTCAATAATAAAAATAAATTTATTATTGAGTTATATTATATATTATAAAGAAGAGTTCGTTGAAACTAAACTAATTGATTAAGTTTTAAATATGTTTTATAATCTTCTAAATCATTATTTTTCTAAATTATTATCACTATATAAACTCTTTAACCCAATTTTATTTTAATTAATAAAATACCTTTTTACATTTTTAGGTAGTTATATGACGAATGTGCCAATTTTGAGTGATCTGTTTTAGATCCTATGGTTCGATTGGAAGATCGATCAAAATATAATATATATTAATTTAAAAATTAATAAAGTATTTTTTGAAGTACGGTACAATTTCGATAGAAATATAAAATATTGTTATATAATTGATACACCCATACTAATACCTAACTTAATCGGGTTGCTAAATCTTAACACAAATTCTCTACACAACGAAAAACCCTAAGAATTCATATAAAACTAACTATGCAAATATTTACAAAAACCCCTTGAGTGTATCGCTGAAATTGTGTTATATAAAAATTATATTTTTTTCTTCATCGATAAAATTCATTTTTTATTTTAGATTAATAAAATAAATGATAAAATAAATGAATCATTAAAAAATGCAAACGAGACAGAACATTGTTTTTAGTTCTATCTATGGATTGAAGTAAAAATAATCTAGTTACAACCGTAACATTTTTGTTTTAGGAAAACATAAAGTAATAACTTACGAAAAACTACATTTTTAGTTCGGTTAAATAAAATTGACATTCTAAAATAATAACTAAAAAGATAATAAATATTATTAACGAAAACGTTTAAATCCCTAATTCTTAAACAAGTTTTTATTCATCAATTTAATTGTTTCCTAAAAAAATATTGCATTTAATTAACTCTTTCAATCTCGACGATTGAATAAAAATAGGTTATTATGATTTCGAATAAGCCGCTATGGTGAAATCGGTAGACACGCTGCTCTTAGGAAGCAGTGCTAGAGCATCTCGGTTCGAGTCCGAGTGGCGGCATGGCATCTTCTAAAAGAGTAAGTCCTATAATGAATTCAATTCCCGATTTCAATTCCTATAATTGCGGGACCCCCTTTTTTTAATTTTTATGATATTTTCAACTTTAGAGCATATATTAACTCATATATCCTTTTCTATCGTTTCAATTGTAATTACAATTCATTTGATAACTTTATTAGTCGATGAAATCGTAGGACTATATGATTCGTCAGAAAAGGGTATGATAGTTACTTTTTTCTGCATAACAGGATTATTAGTTACTCGTTGGGTGTGTTTTGGGCATTTACCATTAAGCGATTTATATGAATCATTAATTTTTCTTTCGTGGAGTTTTTCCATTATTCATATGATTCCGTATTTTAAAAAACATAAAAACCATTTAAGCGAAATAACCGCGCCAAGTGCTATTTTTACTCAAGGTTTTGCTACTTCGGGTCTTTTAACTGAAATGCATCAATCCGAAATATTAGTACCCGCGCTCCAATCCCATTGGTTAATGATGCATGTAAGTATGATGGTATTGAGCTATGCAGCTCTTTTGTGTGGATCATTATTATCATTAGCTCTTCTAGTCATTACATTTCGAAAATTCAGAAGGATTTTTAGTAAAGGCAATAATTTAGTATTAGTAAATGAGTCATTTTACTTTGGTGAGATTCAATACGTGAACGAAAGAAACAATGTCTTACGAAACACTTCTATTTCGTCTCAAAATTATTACAGGTATCAATTGATTCAACAATTGGATCGGTGGAGTTATCGTATTATTAGTCTAGGGTTTATCTTTTTAACCGTAGGTATTCTTTCGGGAGCAGTATGGGCTAATGAAGCATGGGGATCATATTGGAATTGGGATCCAAAGGAGACTTGGGCATTTATTACTTGGACCGTATTCGCGATTTATTTACATATTAGAACAAATAAAAATTTTGAAAATATAAATTCTGCAATTGTGGCCTCAATGGGCTTTCTTATAATTTGGATATGCTATTTTGGGGTTAATCTATTAGGAATAGGGTTGCATAGTTATGGTTCATTTACATTAACATCTAATTGAATTAAATAAAGGACTTGACTGACTTTACGAATAGAAACATAGGATGGCATACGTGTATATATACGAAAACTTCATGTAAACCATTAAGAACCATTTGAATCATTCCATTTCCATTACTTGATTCAAATGGTTCTCACAAATGCCAGACATATCCGGTTATAATATAATTCCAATTTTTTTATTTAACTTCAAATTTAACTTAAAAGAAAAAAAAGGACTTATTTTTTATTGTACAATGAACGATTTTTAAAATCATGGGATTTCAGTTTAATCCTTTGGTTTACTCACGAAAACTATCTATAAAAATAATTGGATATAATAGCTTCGACCTTGTCAACTGATAATGAGAAAACGAAATCGGGATAAACACCAATACCTATTACAGGTAAAAGGATCGAGATCGAAACAAATAATTCTCGCGGTCCAGAATCAAAAAAATAAGAATTTGGGGCATTAAAAAGCTTGTATCCATAGAACATCTGGCGTAACATAGATAATGAATAAATAGGAGTTAATATCATTCCAATTGCCATTACAAAAGTAATTAATATTTTTGTCATTAAAAGATATTTTTGGCTAGTAAGTATTCCAAAAAAAATTATCAATTCGGCAACAAAACCGCTCATGCCCGGTAATGCAAGAGAAGCCATTGATAAGATACTGAAAGTCGTGAATATTTTTGGAATTGCGATAGCCATTCCGCCCATTTCGTCGAGATAAACAAGACGTATTCTATCATAACTCGTTCCGGCCAAGAAAAAAAGCGCAGCGCCAATAAATCCGTGAGATATTATTTGTAAAATGGCTCCGTTAAGTCCTGTATCGCTTATAGAACCAATTCCTATAATTATGAAACCCATATGAGATACAGAAGAATAGGCTATTCTTTTTTTTAAATTACGCTGACCAGGAGATGTTGAAGCTGCATAGATTATTTGAATTGTGCCTACTATCATCAACCAGGGAGAAAATATCGAATGAGCGTGGGGTAATAATTCCATATTGATCCGAACCAATCCGTATGCTCCCATTTTTAATAAGATTCCGGCTAAAAGCATACAAGTACTGTAATGTGCCTCTCCATGAGTGTCTGGTAACCATGTATGTAAGGGTATGATCGGTGATTTGACAGCAAAAGCAATAAGAAATCCAATATAGAATATTATTTCCAGTGCTACAGGATACGATTGATTAGCTGATGTTTCAAAATTTAATGTCGGTTCATTGGAGCCGTATAAACCAATACCCAGAACTCCTATTAATAAAAAAACAGAACTTCCTGCAGTGTACAAAATAAATTTTGTAGCTGAATACAAACGTTTCTTTCCCCCCCACATGGATAGAAGTAAATAAACTGGAATTAATTCTAACTCCCACATGATGAAAAAAAGTAAAAGGTCTCGAGAAGAAAATGGGCCTATTTGACCGCTATACATTGCTAACATCAGGAAATGGAATAGTCGGGAATCTCGAGTAACTGGCCGAGCCGCTAAAGTAGCTAAAGTTGTGATAAATCCTGTCAGTAAAATAGGTCCTATAGAAATCCCATCTATTCCCAATCTCCAGTAAAAATCAAAAAAATTGATCCATTTATAATCCTCTGTCAGTTGCATTAATGGATCATCCAATTGGAAACGATAACCGAATGCGTAGGTTGTTAGAAGGAGTTCTATTAAACATATACATATAGTATACCACCGGATTACCTTATTTCCTCTATGAGGGAGAAAGAAAATTAAGGAACCCGCGAATATTGGCAAAACTACAACTAGTGTTAACCAAGGAAAATAATTCATGGTAAAAACAAGATAAACTTGGACCAGAAAAACCCGTGCTCAAAATAAAGATTTTTTGAGCGCGGGTTTTTGTCGGTAAAGGTAAAAAAAAAATGTATTTCAAGTAGGGTTTTCTGGAACGTATTAATAAGCTAGACCCATACTTCGAGTTGTTTCATGCCATAAATAAACTCGAACACTCAAGAAATCCGTTGGACAGGCGGATTCACATCTCTTACAACCGACACAGTCCTCTGTTCTTGGAGCAGAAGCAATTTGCTTAGCCTTACATCCGTCCCAAGGTATCATTTCTAATACATCTGTTGGGCAGGCTCGCACACATTGAGTGCACCCTATACACGTATCATAAATCTTTACTGAATGTGACATTGGATCTATAAATTTTAAAATGTCAGAAATTTTCGATCTAGTAAACTTGTAAATGAATCATATATTTAGACACCAGATGAATCAATAATTTATCAGAATTTTTATAATCAATCTACTTCTGGATCGACCCGTGCGATAGAACCAAGATACTTTGATTTCTTACATTGATTTTTTACATTTTCGAAAACATTTATTATACGTAATGTATGGTCATGGTAATTATAATTTATGAATATTAGTGATTATTAATACTACTTATTCAACAAATTTGATTGATTGATACGAGTTGATTTTCTGTTACGATAAATTGACGAAACAATAGCCGGACCAATAGCTGCTTCAGCGGCTGCAATAGCTATAACAAAAATTGAGAAAATATTTCCTTTTAATTGGCGACTATCAAAAAAATCAGAAAATGTTACGAAATTTATATTAACCGCATTCAGTATAAGTTCAAGACACATAAGGGCTCTAACCATATTTCGACTCGTGATCAATCCATAGATACCGATAGAAAATAAGTAGGCACTCAAAACAAGTACATGCTCGAGCATCATTGACCAACTCCTTATCAATTTCGATTCATTTCAATATGAACTGAACAACAATTCATTGGATTGCTGTTGCCAATTCTATAGATTTATTACTGTCGCGCCACGGCAATTGCACCTATCAAAGCGGCTAAAAGAATTATCGAAACGAATTCAAACGGAAGAAAAAAATCTGTTGATAAATGAATTCCAATTTGTTGACTATTACTTATCAAATCTTGTTCTATAATCTGGTTTGATCTTGTAGTCCAAATAATCCCGTACCATGACGTATCTGTAATAGTAATCATGAGTAAAACAAAAATACTTGTACAAACTGGCAAAGTAACCCCATCCCCAACGGTCCAAAGATTCAAATCTTTGTAATATTCTGAACCATTCATAAACATCACAGCAAATACGATTAAAACATTTATAGCTCCCACGTAAATAAGGAGTTGTGCAGCAGCTACAAAATAGGAGTTTAATAGAATATAGAATAAGGATATACAAACAAGAACCAGTCCCAATGAAAAGGCAGAATAAATGGGGTTGGTAAATAATACCACTCCCATACCTCCTAGTATAAGAACCGATCCCAGAAAGACTAAAAGAAAATCATGTATTGGTCCGGGCAAATCCATTATATGTAAAATAAGAGATAAATAAATCGAAATGTTTTTCATGACCTTATTGAAATCCGAACAGAAAAAAAAAATTATAATTTTTGAGCAATTCCTAATTAAATCCTAAGTAAATAAATACTAAGGTATATGAATAAATGTAAGTACAATTATTGGACTAATTTAATTCGTTATCTGAAAGAGTAGTTCTAATTTGAAACTATATATGTAAAAATAATTACAGATATATTAATTAATGGATTTTCAATACAAATTAAGACGTGATTCTTAACCAACTAATCAATAGTTGGGATTTGTAGTTATTGACCAAACAAAACGAAAGAAACCCGATTCCTTTAGATTAGATCAAAACTGAACCTTAGTATTATTTATTAGTAAAGTAATAGTATTAGTAAAGTAATTATAAATTATTCTTTAATCAAGAGATTTACTTATTTTTTTTGAGGCGAATAAAAAATTGTTCGAATTGTATAATCATCAATTACTGACATTGGTAAACGACCCAAAGCAATTTGATTATAATTCAATTCGTGACGATCATAAGTAGAAAGTTCATATTCTTCAGTCATTGATAAACAATTTGTTGGACAATACTCAACACAATTACCACAAAATATACAGACTCCGAAATCAATACTGTAATTAAGCAACCGTTTCTTGCGAATATCAGTTTCCAATTTCCAATCAACAACAGGTAGATCTATAGGACATACACGAACACATACTTCACAAGCAATACATTTATCAAATTCAAAATGTATTCGACCGCGGAAACGCTCCGCGGTGATTAATTTTTCATAAGGATATTGAATAGTTACGGGTAAACGCTTTGCGTGAGATAAAGTAATCATGAAACTTTGACCAATGTACCTTGCAGCTCGTACTGTTTGTTGACCATAATTCATGAACCCAGTTACCATAGAGAACATATCGTTAATATATATTATGAATAATTTTATGTTTGTTTATTTCTCTTGTTTGAGACAAGTTGTAAATTTCCCTTACAGCGAAAAGAGTTGGGAAGAAGTTGTTAATAATAGATTACCGAGAGAAATAGGTAAAAGAAATTTCCATCCAAGATTCAATAGTTGGTCCATTCTTAGCCTCGGTAAAGTCCATCTTGTTGTGATAGGAATGAACAAGAACAAATAAGTTTTAGCTAATGTAATAAAGATACCAATTGTTGCTCCAAAAACTCCACATGTTTTATTTATTTCCAAAAGCTCAGAAACATATATGTCCGGAATAGAGATATTCCAACCTCCCAAGTAAAGAACTGTTACAAATAATGAAGAAACTAATAGGTTTAGATAGGAAGCAACATAAAATAAACCAAATTTGATACCCGAGTATTCGGTTTGATAACCTGCTACTAATTCTTCTTCTGCTTCTGGTAAATCAAAAGGTAATCTCTCGCATTCTGCTAGGGAAGAAATGATAAAAATGATAAACCCTATAGGCTGACGCCACAAATTCCATCCCCAAAAACCATATTTTGATTGCGCCTCAACTATATCAATTGTACTTGAACTGTTAGATAATTATAGTCGGTGATACCATTACTGTTACCATCGCTATTACAGAACCGTACATGAGATTTTCACCTCATACGGCTCCTTGAAGGCCAGAAATAAATCTAAGGATCGCGTCAGTATTATTTTATCTTGATACGTTTGTAGGATGGATAAAGTCAAAATCTATTGGACGGTCCTAAATTAGACCAATCGAATTCTGTCTGTTATAATTATTTAATTTTAATATTTAATAATAAATAAAAAAAGTACTTCTGAATTGATCTCACCCTTTCTTTAATCTTTAATAATTTCAATAAGAATTAAAATTCTTCTTTGTTGAGTAATAACTTAATTGTTCAATAAAATACTTCTTGTAGAAATATCAATAACCCGTTGATTTGACGTACGAAAAAAAATTCTATAATTAATTCATGAATTATGACACAAATTCTATACCTATTAATATGTATCTGGGAAAGAAAAAAATAAAAAAGATATCTTTTTTATTTTTTTTTATTGGAATTGGATTTCTTTTTCTTTTTTTCGTTCCTATTCTTCTTTCTATTTCTGAGAAAAAGGGGGCTTACAAAATAAAGTAAAGGATTATTTCGTTCCCAATAGTTATTTATTTAATCGGTGGATAGGAGCATACTCTGGATTGGAATCGTGTCGTGGGGAGTATTGCCTGATCATTTCTACCAATTTAAAGCCCCAATGAGTATTCTATATTATGTAAAAATGTCCTTTTGGAGAATTTACATAATCTCCATTACTAATCCTTTACATATCTTGGTGTTTCTAACCACCCACTCGTTTTTGCTCAACCCCCCGCTGTGGTAATACATACAAATGATAGTGAAAACTCAATACGGTTGATCTTTTGAGCCCGCTTCAAGTCAGGATGACTAATCAACCAATCTTGGGGGAAACGGTCGCTTCTGTTTATGTTTATTTCCGCTTAACTCTCTAACTCTTATACATAGAAAATGAGACTCAATCTTTTTACTGCGAATTTATATATAAGCTGTTTTCTTTCACTCATATAACTATTTGATTTAGTTCATCAACCCGAATAATGAATAAAAAAAAATGAAGATAGCTACTTAATTCATTCCAACCCTTTCTTTGAAAGGAAGGAATAAAGAAAAGTTTATGTCTATGTATCAACGAATCGCACGTAGAGATATTGATAACACACATAAAGTTAATGGTATTTCATAACTAATCGATTGAGCAGCAGCTCGTAGACCACCTAAAAAGGAATATTTATTATTTGACCCGTATCCTGACATAAGAAGTCCAATTGGAGCAATACTGGAAATGGCAATCCATAAAAAAACGCCGATATTGAGATCCGCTAAAACAAGGTGATAGCCAAAAGGAACTACTGAATAGCTTACTAAAATTGATATGACTGCTATGGATGGCCCGATACTGAATAAACGGGTATCCCCCCTAGATGGAAGAAGATTTTCTTTGAAAACTAGTTTTGCCCCATCTGCTAGAGCTTGAAGAATTCCCAAAGGGCCGGCGTATTCAGGTCCAATACGTTGTTGTATCCCTGCGGATATTTCTCTTTCTAACCATACAATTACCAGTACGCCTATTGTGATTCCCAATACAAGAGTCAAAATAGGAATAAGCACCCATATAATTCCATAAACCTCTTTTAAAAACTCTAATCTAGAAAAAGAATCAATCTCTTGTACTTCTGGTATATCAATTATCATTTCAACGATCAACTTCTCCCATAATGATATCTATACTACCTAGTATCGTCATAATATCAGCCAATTTCATTCTTTTAACTAACTGAGGAAGAATTTGCAAATTGATAAAACCGGGGGGGCGAATTTTCCATCTCCAAGGAAAACTGCTCTGATCCCCTATCAGAAAAATTCCCAGTTCTCCCTTTGGGGCTTCGACTCTCACATAAAGTTCTTGTTTCGGCAATTCAAATGTAGGAGAAGGCTTTTTACTAATAAATCGATATTCAAAATCATTCCATTCTGGATTCCTTTCTCTATCAAAGTATCGTATTTCTAAATTCTCATAGGGTCCCCCTGGAATTCCTTCCAGAGCCTGCTGAATAATTTTTATAGATTCTATCATTTCACCAATTCGGACTAGATAACGAGCCAATGAATCTCCTTCTTTTTGCCACTGTACCTCCCAATCAAATTCGTCGTAACACTCATAATGATCAACTTTACGAAGATCCCATTGTATTCCGGAAGCTCGCAGCATTGGTCCCGATAAACCCCAATTTATTACTTCCTCTCTACCAATAATGCCTACTCCCTCGACTCGTTCTAAAAAAATAGGATTTCGTGTAATAAGTTTTTGATATTCAGCAACTCTTGTTAAAAAATAATCGCAGAAATCCAAACATTTATCTATCCAACCATGAGGTAGATCGGCCGCTACTCCTCCGATACGAAAATAATTATGCATCATTCTCATACCGGTGGCAGCTTCGAATAGATCATATACTAATTCTCTTTCTCTGAAAATATAGAAAAAGGGAGTTTGTGCACCAATATCCGCCATAAAAGGACCGAGCCATAACAGATGAGAAGCTATACGACTCAACTCCAACATAATTATTCTGATATAGCTAGCTCTTTTAGGTACTTGAATATTTCCCAACTGTTCCGGTCCATTTACAGTTATTGCTTCTGTGAACATAGTAGCTAAATAATCCCAACGTGTTACATAAGGCAAATATTGTATAATTGTTCGGTTTTCCGCAATTTTTTCCATCCCTCGGTGTAAATAACCCAATATTGGTTCACAATCAATAACATCTTCACCATCTAGAGTAATGATGAGTCTAAGAACACCATGCATTGATGGGTGGTGGGGGCCCATATTGACTATCATGAGGTCTTTTCTTGTAGCTGGTATATTCATCGGTTTTTCCTCGATTCATTCTTTCATGAATTGCTGAAAACGAAAAAAAAGTTCATTAAAATTCAAGATCTAATAAATCAAATAATTCAAAATGCCTTTTCAAATTAACGGGTTTTTGACTCCCGAATATCCAACCGATTAATTAATTCTTTATAACATATTCTATTTTTCTTTGACAAATAAGACAGCAGTCGTTGACGTTTTCCCAGAATTTTACGTAAACCTCTCTGAGATAAATAGTCTTTTTTGTGTAATTCTAAATGTGAAGTAAGTCTTCGTATCCTATTGGTGAAACTAACTATTTGAAATTCAGCAGATCCTCTGTTTTCGTCTTTTTCTTCTTGTGAAATAACTGATATGAATGAATTTTTTACCATAAAATGAAATCTTCTCGCCCTCTCTTTTTATTTTAATAAATTTTTATTGATAGATATCTTTATTGATCAGTAATAATAATGCCTCTCATTTTTATTTTGTATATACAAAAATCTTAATTTTGTTATTAATTTATAATTTTTTTTAATAAAATCTAATTTTTAATTTGTAAATTTTATTTGGATTTGAAAGGGTATACATAAAGGATGGTTGTTTTCTCCACTCACAAAAGATAAAAATTTAGACCTAAAATAAGAATATTTTGTTTATTCATTTCTAGATCAAATTGATATGTCATTGAATTAGTATCGTGTATCAGTGGAATGTAAGACAATGCATGTGTGCATCTCTTTGTCGTCATAGACCAGATATGGTATGGGAAATATATCAAAAATGTACTATTAATGCATTTTCAATCGCGGATACATATGTACCCTTACCATACTGAAACGACTGCCATTATTGGTATTAAACCAATAACGATTCATACAAGCCAAATCTTCTAATCGATAATTGGGCCAAAGAAATAACTTAAATTTAATAAGTTTTTTTTTATATTTTTTGCTTTTATCCAAAACTTGACTGTTTACCTTATTCCCATTACAAAATGCTGCATTTCGATGTCTATTCTCATAATTGAAACAAATTAGAATTCTCAATTCTCTACGACGTCTAGGTGATAAAATATTTTCAGGAACAAACAAATCATAATGATTTTTATCTCTATTTCCAGTCATCTTTTGATGTTTTGTAATGGCTTCATTAGAATTCTTATCAGCATGTTTTTTTTCTCGGTATCTTTGATTAATTTGGTGTTTACTTTTATGAACTAATGAAATACCGATGGTTTGATACATAATAAATTTTCCATCATTTTTTATAGATAGACGAATTGGTTCAATAATCAAAATTCCCCTTTTAATCAATTCTGTAAGAGTTAAATCTTTCTTAATCATCAGAATATCCAGACTCATTTCGCCCCTTTGAATAGAGGATATAGTAATTTCTCTTGGATTTATCAGTCTAAGCAGGAGACAATATACTTTGATGTTATTGATTATTTTTTTATTTAAAGAATCATCCCATCTCAATTGAAAATGCAAATACCTTTTTAGGAAGAAATCAAACTCCGCTTTTGTATTGATCTTGTATTGCTTTTTATTTCTATGTTTTTTCATGTACGATCCCGTATAATCTTCTTCAACATCTTTTTCTTGGTTTGAAAGAGCTGATTTAAAATCCGCTTGGCCCGCGTATTCTTTTTCCCCTTGATTTTGGTTTTCTAATTCAAAAGATTTTTTTGAATTCTCCGATATTGATATAAAAGGATCTCTTTTTTTATTTCCAGTGATGCTTTTGTTTTTACTAACATTTTCATTTATATTAGAATTTAAAACTAGTAATTTAATTGGTATAACCCACGGTTTAATTTTATACGTATTATAAAGTATCCCCAATTCTGGGAAGAACCAAAATTCCATATTTGATATGGGACAACTTAGTATTTCTTCATTCATCCCCATCCAATCAAAAAACCCTTTTTGATTGGATAGGTTGATTTCTTGATCTTGCTGAATCGTGAGATAAAAAGGACCCCTCTTATTGATTTTATCAATTATTTGATACTTATTAACCCTAGTCTTAGTATATTTATTACTGTTAGTGTCAGTATCAATATCGATCCAGGCGTCAATATCGACCTTATTTTTAAGACAAAAATGGAAAATTCTCCAATCAAAATATTTTCTATCCGGATTTATCTCCATATCTCTAATATCATCTTCTACTAGATAATTATTGATAGGTATAATAGGAATACCTTCCGGCATATTAAATGATTTTTGTGTATGTGTGTTGTAATTATAAAAAATATCTTGGTTATTTTTTACTTGTAATGGTGATCCATAAATATAAGAGTCCTTCTTATCTTCATAATTAATAAATTTATATGCTAAAAGATCATATCTATATCGTTTTTTTAAATTATCTTTTTGATTCAGTAATGAATCTGTTTCAAAATCTTTTTCGTAGTTAATTAATTGATCCTTTTCATATAAATCACATAAATCTTTATTTTGAGCCATACAGTGTTGATTGAATATATTTCGCCATTTTTGTGGTACTAATCTAGACCATTTAATGTGAGATACATCACATTGATACTGACTCCTTAACCAATTTGTCCATTGATTCATTCCATAATTGCGAAGATTCTTATGTCTTAATTCGGAATGAAATAGTTCTTGTGTTACAACAAAAAAATCCTTTATTTCATTCTTAAGAAAAAGAGACATTCCGTTATATTGAAATACAGATTTTAACTTATATAAGTTAATAAGTTGAGTTTGTGATAATTTGTAAAATACATATGCTTGTGAAAAGTAAGATAAGTCACAAAAAGTCTTTGAATTCTTGTTACTAATATTAGTAAGTGACTTTTTTATAGTCGAAATAAAAGGAATTACACTTTGATTTGTTTTATGAATTCTTTCGTGATTTACTTCATTATCGTTAATGTATTTATTAATAATTTTTTTTGTTGATTCAAGAAAAAGTTTTGTATTGATGCTAGGAATATTAATGATACATAGAAAGATATCTATGTATATCCTTTCAATGAAATATTTTATAAAATAATGTGACTTAAGGATTAATCTAACATTTTGTCTTTTTAATATCTGCCAAATATTTTTTTGTGATTCTGATCTTTTATCATCATAACTTATTTTGTTAGAACTAAAATTTATATCTGGAGTTATAAATCCTTTTTTATTTTCTTTTTTAATTTTTTCTATTTGATTTATGATTGTATTTGTTCTATCAGTTATATCTTGCATTTTTTTTTCTGTTAATGAATAATTTGTCCAACCCTGAGATATAATTTGAATCGACGATTCAGGAATCATCCGATTACCAATTATCGAATCGTTTTTAGTTTCACTCAATTCATATACTTCTATTTCTCTCAATCCAAATCCAAATAATGTAATTGGGTTTATTTTTGAGAGTTCTTTTATTATTTCTTTTATAAACAGAATACTTTTAATGATCCATTTTTTTGTTTCTTTTGAGACATTTAGAAACAATTTTGTTTGTTCTTTTAAAATTCTTAGAATTATAAAACATTTCTTTTTCAATTTTTTTTTTAGTTCTTTAAAAATGGGTTCAAAAAATGAAAGTTGTTTTCTGGGAGAGCCAAAAGGTAGTTCAGTTTCCATTCCAAAAATTGTTAAAAAGCAAAAATCATTTTTTTGATCCTTATTTTTCATTGGATCATTATCATTATAAGGGGCTTGTAGTTTAGATCTGTGCCACGGTTTAAGACGAAAAGGAAATAGGATCTTGATCTGAATACCGTCTGTTAACCAGTTTTTTGGAAATTCTTTTTCTGATAATTGAACGCCATTATAGGTACATTTAACATGCATTTCTCTATTCCAATCCCTTAAATCCTTAGACCATTCAGGAAATTGAAATAATAGTATACGGACTATATTTTTAGCTATTATCAATGAAGGTAATATAATATATTTTCTAAGAATTGATTGGGTTACTAACAAAAAACCTCTTATTACTTGAGCAAGTAAAATACTATCCCAGGCTTCTGCTATTTCTATACGCGCTTTCTCCTTTCTTTTGTCTTCTTCTTTTTTGTCCTCTTCTTTTTTTTTTTCTGTATAATCCGAAAATTCTGTGTTTTTCCGCATCCAATTTATAAAAATTATTTTCATACGCGCCGAAATATCAAAAAAAAAAAAAAAAGATTTGTCTATTCGGTCCAAAAAAAGGGGGGAATGCACATTTGCTTGAAAAAGTTTCCAAGTAACTGTTTTACGCCTTTGAGCGCGCATAGAGCCTTTGATTATGTCTCGACGAAAGTCCGATTGTTGTGAATAACGTATTAAAGCAATTTCGTCCGTTTGATCAGTATTATTAGTTTCTTGGGTATTCGTATAAGCATCAGTATTCTGGTGGTTATCAGTAAAAATCACTACGCGTTTGGCTTTTCTTGAACGAATCTCATGATCCTCTACCACACTTTCCTCGGTTTCTCCCTCTTGTTGTTCTAAATCGTTGATTAATTTGTATGACCACCGAGGAACTTTTTTATTAATTTCTTTTATTCCAATAGATTTTTTTTTTATTGTTTTATCGTTCGGAACAGTTCTAACTGCATTGAATAAAAAATTCAAAATTTTTAATTGATCCTCTGAATGAATTCTTACTTGTTCGTGTTCTGGAACTAAAAAAAGTCTTTGAAAATTTAAACTTGATGTTGATTTTACAGACAATTCATTGATTAAATTCAATAAATAACCAATTTCTGTTACTAATGATTTTCTATCATTTATATCAAATGGATTTGTTTTTTGTTCAAATTCTAAGTAATTAATAATAAGAAGGATACCATGAATTTTATTTATACAAACCCTTTCTCTGTAATTTTTTATAGAAGCTTCATTTATGATTGAAGGTGTAAACAATTTTTTGATCCGTCCCCGGTAGGGTCCATTCAAGAAAGGATCATATATTTTTGTTAAGTATTCTTTTTTAGTCTTATCATTACACAATCTAGTTCTTTTTTCGAGTACATTCAGAACAAAAAATTCTTTATTTAGAGTTTTGTCGAGAGCTTTTACTCTATTTAAAAATTTATTGTTTAACTTTTTCTTTTTATGTTCATTTCTATAACTCCACTGATTATAAAATTCATTAGAAGGGGATTTTTCTTTTCTGAACAGAGAAATTTTCCTTTGTATCATTTCAAAAAAAGTTGCCAAACTGGGGGGGTACGTAAAAGATATCCTTTCTTTTCCATCACTTTGACATGTATAAAAAAAATATTGTGACATTTCATTTCTTACATAATTTTCAAATCGATTGTTTTTTATATACCGCAACGGACGATTCCACCGTTTATAGTCGAAAAGAATAGTCACAATAGGTTTTTCAAACCAGAAGAGATCCCTTTTTTTTAATATTTCGAACTTTGAATTTTCTTGTTCTTGATTCCCATCCAGATAATAAGTTTCATAAACGGGTCTATTTTTATAGCGTGTCTCTTTAAAGTGGAATTGATCCTTTGTTTTTTCCTTTC